GTGTAGTGGATAGAGAGTAGCGATTTCTTTGTTTTCTTTGTGTAGAGCATCCCGTAACAAGAAGATGAACTCAAGAAATATCGACACATTTTTGCTTTGCGTGGCCAAAGAAAAACCCGCTATATATATATTATATAGAATGAATATATAGAATTTATATATCAGAATAGCTGACATAGTCATGATTCAATGGGTCAGATCCACTTACTTTTTACTTTTTCTTTATTTATAATTTTATGGTGGGTTTGTTTTAAATGAATAAATTTCAACTTTATAACTACGACCCATAATCTAATTAGAATTCATTATACTGGTGATTACCTTTTTTTTTTAGAACTATTAACAATGGAAAACGAAGACTAAGACTTGAGTTTAATGAAAAAGCCCTTTATCGGATTTGAACCGATGACTTACGCCTTACCATGGCGTTACTCTACCACTGAGTTAAAAGGGCCTGGTTATTCAATTTAAAAAATTTAATAGTTTTAATTAAATTATGAGTTTACTACATATATAATAGATATAATATAATATAATAGACATATACATATCTACATATATGTATAAGAGCTCATTATCAACATAGAGTTAAGATATTTTCTTCAATCATGTGATGGGGGGATTCATATCCCGAGCCAAATTCCATAAAAAAAAAAAAAAAAATGTCTAGCGTTTTTGAATTTTTTGGTTTAATATGAGATAGTGATAGGCATATCTCATCTGAACGATGAACGAAGAAATTAGTTAAAATTGAATGAAGAAAAAAAATTAATATTATAATAAATATTATTAAATATTCTTTTTATCCCTTTTTTCTGTCGGATCAAGCACTACCCTAACTAAGGGAATCCTACTACTATAACTTTGTTTAATTAATTCTGTATATATATTATATAATACTATGCTATGCATTGTATTATAATACATAATAATATATATATCTATATTAATCCGTATTGTAAATTAAAGTTATCTAGATTTCTGTATATTAATATTAAAAATTTCAAAGTAGAAAAGACTCTTTTGATCTAGTTATATAATATATTATAATTATATTGTATATTGACAATTCCAAAAAAACTTATCATACTATCAGCATAGTATGCTGATGGTCGGGCGGATCTGCCCCCATCGTCTAGCGGTTCAGGACATCTCTCTTTCAAGGAGGCAGCGGGGATTCGACTTCCCCTGGGGGTAGGGTACTACGAAAGGAAGTTAATCATGCATTATAACTAAACCTAGAATTAATTCTTCCTGGGTCGATGCCCGAGCGGTTAATGGGGGCGGACTGTAAATTCGTTGGCAATATGTCTACGCTGGTTCAAATCCAGCTCGGCCCAAAAATTCGCCGCTCCATTGAATACGATCTAACCAGTTTAATTTGTCCTCCAGAAATAGAAATGCCCTATCCGTCAAAATAAAGATCAACCATTTTTTTGATCTATCCATATATTTTTTTTTTTATTAGTCATTTTTGACAATAAATAAAAAAAAAAAAGAACCACCGATTACTAGTAATTATTGTTATAGTTCATATCCATGTGGATATGATATCAGTATATCATTTTTGTTTCTGTTACAACACGACGAGACGAATAGAATGTTCTTATGAAACCATAAGAATATGTATGCCATACACCTCGCTGGGATTGTAGTTCAATCGGTCAGAGCACCGCCCTGTCAAGGCGGAAGCTGCGGGTTCGAGCCCCGTCAGTCCCGAACTAGGATCCGATGAATTTATCAATTCATCTCCCACTTTTGACAGATAAAGTGGGACAGGGAGCAAGATCTAAGAATCCTTATTTTTTTTTTTTTTTTTTTTTCGTTTCACATTAATATTTTTATATTTATCATCAGACAAAAGAAATGCGGGAATTTTAATTTCTTTCACTACGGAATAGTACCGATTGATAAGGAAGAGACATATCTAGATTGATTGGTACGATCGGTTATATTACTCTATGTCAGTATTTTTAGAGATACCATATTCGTTATTCATTTGACTTTATTTTTTGATTGTTCTTGAATAATGAAATGGAGTAGAGTGCCCAGCCCTTTTCCAACTCCGACTTGTGTATCCTCTATTTTTAATTAAAAAAATCTATCTCATTCAAACCCAATCCAAGAAAGAGAAGAGGATATTATATTAATTAATTATATTAATAATTAATATTAATTAAATCTATTAGTATATAATAATCTTAATTAAAATTATTTCATTTTATTTATTATAAATAATAAATAAAAGACCAAGCAAGGTACCCCTTTTTAGTAAATATGTTGGAATATTAGATCTTTTAATCCGTCCTTTTTCCATCTCACTTATATTGTTTGGGTCTTAGGTGTGACCTGACCCATTGAATACCGGTCATCTGAATACCTCGTCGGATACTTAAATTAATTGTCTGTATTAAGTAAGAAGAAGGTAGGTTATAGAAACGAAAGAATGGAAAAGGACGAAAAATTCAATAGCATTCTATATTGGAATTGGATTAGAAAT